CATTTCTCTTTAATGAGACTAAGAAACTAGGCAAAACCAATAAAGAGACAAATCACCGAACAAAAGGAGAGAGAGGGATTCGAACCCTCGATAGTTCGTTGGTATGAACTATACCGGTTTTCAAGACCGGGGCTATCAACCACTCGGCCATCTCTCCGAAGGATAATTTCTATTTTCTTTTTATTACACCGAATAGAACATGGGTGCATGGATTGATACTATCACTCTACTGGTTGATACTATCACTATACTATAGATATCGGGCACGAATCTATGAGTCTATTTATCTCCATATGTCCATTTATCCCCATATATAGAGAGATCAAGGATCCATCAGGCCCCTTGTAAAAAAGCCCCCAGTCCAACAAATAAACAAATAAAGTAGTATGTATAAAGGGTGGAATGGAAATAAGTCATATAGAATCAATGGGTTCGTGGTAAAATCCCTATATGATGTATATTCTATATTTTATTAGAATTAGAGTTCGGGGCTGCTAGAGGGATCAAATGGTATATTTATTGGTAACGCGGAGGATTAGGAACATGACTATTGCTTTCCAATTGGCTGTTTTTGCATTAATTGCTACTTCAGTAATCTTACTTATTGGTGTACCCGTTGTATTTGCTTCTCCTGAGGGTTGGTCAAGTAATAAAAATGTTGTATTTTCTGGTACATCGTTATGGATTGGATTAGTCTTTCTTGTGGGTATCCTTAATTCTCTCATCTCTTGAACCTATTCGTTCACGACCCAAAAATGAAATGACCCCTCCCACGAGTTCTTTCGTTTCGGGCTGCGAGACACATGAAAATTCAATAAACGCCCCCGCCCCCAACCAAAGAAAGAAAACGAAAAATTAGAGGGAGGGGGGGTCCAACTTCTGGAATAATTAAGAAAAATAATAAGACCAAAGATATTATATTGATTGAGATATTGAATTTATTCAACCCATTCCCATTACCCATAAAATTAGGTATTGTATTAATTGAATTAATAATACAATTCAATCGCCTTGCGCAGTATTATTTTTATGCAAGAAAATAAATATTCATTTAGATTAGAATAATAAAAATTTCTAATGCACTAATGGAATAGGATTATAGAATTTGAATATTCTATATTTATTATTCTCATTTTTCTTTTTTTATTATTTATTATATTTAATATTCATATTGAATATTAAATTCAAATTAAAGAAATGATGAAAGAAATATATATATTAAATGTTAATATTATTAATATTATTAATATATAATAAAGAAAAAGAACTGAAATGGAGAATTCTATTCTATTAGTTCTATTAGTATTAGATAGAATTCTATTATTCTATTAGTAATTTAATATATATATATATACTAAATAAATACGAAATCTAAATAAATCAAAATTTGAAAAACACTAAAACTATAATATAGAATGCAATTTCATAATAGGGGTACTATAACTAGCACACTTTATCTTTATCCATCCCAACATTACACTGCTTTACTCTGGGCGGATAGCGGGAATCGAACCCGCGTCTTCTCCTTGGCAAGGAGAGGTTTTACCATTCTACTATATCCGCACCGCGGTAACCCCCATCCCGCACCGCGGTAACCCCCATCCGGGGATGTTTTTTTTTATTGTTGGGAAGGCCAGGCAAATAAACCTGGCCGGTTTACTAAATACTAAAAGTCCCTTTCTTCAAATTGCGAGTGCAATTTGAAATAGAAATTAAGTGTGGATAGAATGATAATTGGGATTTTGATACTCTGGGGCAGTACCGCCACCCGGTCATAGAAAAAAACCCATATAAGCAGCACACTAAGACTATTAGGAGAATCTCAGTCAATTTGTTCTTAGTGAAGAGCCCTGAATACGTTTTGTATTCTTTCAAAAATATGAGTATGAATTTCATATAGTTGAAAACCCTAACCCTAATAGGAGGCTGAGGTTCATTGGAATACATCGATTTTATCTGAGCTCGGCTCTTTAGTTGGAACAGCGAATATACCTCTAGGAATTTTTGGATTCTTTTCATAAATGACACCGAGTCCAAAGTGAAATTGAAATCTTTAACCGATTCCCAGATTGCCTGGAAAAAGTCTTGTATAAGCAACAGAGGCAAGACGTAGCGCGTCTGATAAGTCACATAATATATTGTTCCGTGCAAGAGTGGCCAAAGGAAAGATTTCCACCAGCCCAAGCTGGAAAGACGGAGGAGCGAAAGGAGAAGAGAAAGCAGGCTTCGGAACTCCCTTCCTATCATTCGCCAGAAATACTTCTTGCCCTTGCCGTCCAAGGGTTCCTGATGCCAATCTTTACCACAGTCGACGTTGCCCGCACACGCATTATCGATTTCGGTCTCCGACGCCTGGCTTTCGGTTTGGAAGTCTCTGAGACCCTTTTCCGAACCGCGGTCGTCGACCCCAGGACGACCCGTAAACTCCCCCGAAGCCCCCGAGGAGGCCGAGGCCCAAACAACCACGCGACCCCTTCCATTTGTAATAGTAACAATTGTATTGCTGAAAATTGCTTGAACGGGAATAATTCCTTTTCGTATTTTACGTATATTCTTACACAAACGAGTGCGCCTATTCCTACGTAAACTATAACTCGAATATCTTCGTATAGGTTTTGCCATATTTTATCGTCTTATAAATAGAAGTTAGAGATATATGGATATATCCATCTCATGTTAAAACGAAACTGATTTTCTACCTTTCAAATCAAAATGTGTTTTTTTAGAAAGATTATCCCTGTCTTTGTTTATGTCTCGGGTTCGAACAAATTACTCGAATTCGCCCCTTCCTACGTATCAGTCGGCATTTTTCACAAATTTTACGAACGGAAGCCCCCATTTTCATAGTTCTTATTCCTTAACTTCGAATACACTTATTTCATTTCAATTGGAAGAAAATGAGTTTCTTGAAATTTGGAGTCTCCAATGGAATCCCCACGAAGGGAGTGCTCAAGTTCCAAAGCCCCCTTCCCTTACTCGTCCGAATCCGTTCTGTTGAATTTAGAAATTAGACCCCCCAGCCGGAATCGTAACGACTTATTTCAACTTTGACTCTATCTCCGCGTGCTATATCTAGAATCTATATATAGAAAGTTCTGTCATATCTTTCCTGATAGAGTCGCTAAAAAAGGATCCCCGGTATTTCATATTTAAGCGGACCTGAAGGAAACGGACCCGAAACTTGGCGTTGGGAAACGTGTTAGTAATTCCACTTTCATAGATATATCTTTCTTTTTTCTTCAGTGAATTGCATCACCCTCTGAGCATCAAAAAGTCTTTTTCATTTTAAAAAAGTCTTTTTTTTAGCAGAGAAAAAAGTGATTTATTGCGCAGTAACGCGCTCCGGATTCAATTTGTGTATCATAAGGATTACCATATATAACACAAAATTTCTCCACCCACTCTTTCTAGCCGAGCCTCTCGGTCTGTTATTATACCTCGAGAAGTAGAAAGAATTACAATCCCCATCCCGCCCAAAATCCTAGGAATTTTGGGATAGGTAGAATAGATTCGTAGACCGGGTCGACTGACTCGTTTTAAATTGAAAATAGTTCTACCCCTCCTATTCCTTCTATAGCGTAGGGTTAAAACCAAAAAGGATTTATTGTTTTCCCGATGTTCCCTCGCGTTTTTGATAAAACCCTCTCGTAAAAGTATTTGAACTATCTTTTCGACGATGTTAGTAAATCCTATTCGAACCGTCTCTTTTTTAGCCATGTCGGCATTTCGTATACAGGTTAATATGTCAGAAATAGTGTCCTTGCTCATGATAAACGCAAACTCCTTTTATTGAAAAAATGATATATATATATTATAAGATATATTATATCACAATTTCCTTTTCAAAAACTTATTATAATACTTCAGGCGCTAGGGAAATTATTTTGGTGAAATTGGACTGTCTCAATTCGTGGGTGATTGCACCAAAAACGCGAGTTCCTTTTGGATTTCCTTTTTGATCAATGACAACGGCAGCATTCTCATCATATCGTATTATCACACCGTCATCACGTTTGAGTTCTTTACAAGTACGGACAATTACAGCTCTGATCACTTCTGATCTTTCTAGAGACATTTTTGGCACTGCTTCCTTAATCACAGCAACAACAACGTCCCCTATCTGAGCATATCGTCGATTACTAGTTCCTATGATTCGAATACACATCAATTCCCGGGCACCACTGTTGTCCGCTACATTCAAATGGGTTTGAGCTTGAATCATATCATTTTGATTTTCAGTTTCAACGAAAAGGGCGAAGTCCAAGTCAAAATGGAAAAGAAATCTATTTTTTGTCCAAAGAACCTGCAATATCCCTAAGCTAAGGCTTCCTTCTCTTGTTTGGTTCTACATCCCTAATCCCTATTCTGAGTCCGAGTCCGAAATAATGAAAATAATGAATTGAGCCGGAATCGTCCTATTTTCAGGATCATAATAGAATTCTATAAAAAAATGATATTATCGTCAAGGCCAAGTCCCTCCCTTTTCGATTTTGAATCCGGATCCTATGTTTTCGCTAAGACAAAAACACCTGAGGCGTACACGGTCAATGCTACTATTCTGTGATATTTTCACAGAGCATAGCATAATATAATTCTAATTATATATTATTGTTATTGTCAAGCCAATAACCGAAAACTTTATTATAACTTTATTATAATATAATTCAATATATATATTATTGTTATTGTCAAGGTCAAGATTTAAATAAAAAAATAGAAATAATATTAGAATATAATAATAATATTCTAATATTGTTATTGTCAAGATTGATTCGCTTTCGAATGTTCTATTATTATTATATTCTATTCAAATAAATATATTATTCTATATTTCTATATAATAATAATATTATATAATAATAGAAGATGCTGTTAATTATAACAATAACATAAAAAAAAAGAATTGCTACGTCAATTTTTTTTCTAGTATATTCTAGTTTAATAATCTAAGCAGACTTTTTTTTCAAGATATTAAGATTGACAATTTCAAAAAACTGCCATCATACTATGAGCATACTATGATGGCAGCCGGGCAAGTATGCCCCCATCGTCTAGTGGTTCAGGACATCTCTCTTTCAAGGAGGCAGCGGGGATTCGACTTCCCCTGGGGGTGGGGTACTACGAAAGGAAGTTGATCGTGTATTATCAACAAGTCTAGAATTGATTCTTCCTGGGTCGATGCCCGAGCGGTTAATGGGGACGGACTGTAAATTCGTTGGCAATATGTCTACGCTGGTTCAAATCCAGCTCGACCCAAAAATGCGCTTATCCATCATGAAATAGCAGAACCCATTTGTTTTGTTTTCTTGAAATGTCGGTTTGCTCTTCGGTTTCTTTATTTGCATTTGCTCTATTTCTATTTCTATTTCTTTGTTCCCGCAAATATAGGGAAAGTGGAAAAGTAAATAAAAAAAGAAGTATTTTTCCAGCGAAAGCGGGTCAATTTGGCAAGAAATAAAGTAGTACTAGGAATCCGTGCCGCTCTCACTTCTCACTAAGGAAAGAGCATATTCACGGGGATATCAATATATCCGCCGTTATTTCAACACAGCGATTCTAATCTCCAATCTAAAATCTAAATAGAAAAAAATGTATGAATGAAATCATAAGAATATATATGTCGTACACTTTATGTCTGGGGATTGTAGTTCAATTGGTCAGAGCACCGCCCTGTCAAGGCGGAAGTTGCGGGTTCGAGACCCGTCAGTCCCGATGAGTTCAAATCCAATAAAAAACTACACGAATTTGTCTTTCTATTTTCTGCTGGGAGGTCTAAATTGCCGAATTTCAGTCCCGGAGGGATCCTTATTTTTGATATTTCGCTTCGCAAATTGCTTGTCTCATTTCTCATCAAACAAATACGGAAATTTCCAGTACTTTAACCAGTACCGATCGAGAGGAAATAGACATATGTGGATTGCTACAATTATTCGTAGCATCCTATTTAGTATTCCAAGAGATACTATACTGGGCTCGGGCTGGTTCTGGTTTTTTCAATTTCTCCCAACCCGCGAATAGAATAGAGTACCATATGTTTACCGGGAACACATACACAAATGGAAATGGAATTCCTTTCTTGTACAATACAAAACAAAAGAAATTGAACATAGCTAATTATTTTTCTATTTTTGAAAAGTATCCTCTTTTCCAGCCGCTATTTGATCTAACTTCAATTACTAATACTCAATTTGAATTTGAAGCAATCTATCTCATTCAAATTTCACACTGAACTTCTAGTATATGCATTCCATTAATAATCTAGGTAAAGAAAGAAGAGGATATTAATAAAATAAAGGAAAAGAGCCCCACCCCACCTATCTTAGATCTTAGAGAGAGAGTAAATGTAAATGAGTAATCCTTTCGAAGAAAAGGATATTGTCGAAGAAAGAGCAAACTCTAAAATATTGTCGAAGAAAGAGCAAACTCTAAAATATTGTCGAAGAAAGAGCAAACTCTAAAATATTGTCGAAGAAAGAGCAAACTCTAAAATAATGAATTTTATTTGATAGAATATTAGATCTTTTTTTTTTTTACGTGTACTTGTCTTTATAGCACTTCTTTTTTTCAAGAAAAGGAAATCATTAAAAAAGAAAAAAGGGGCTTAGAACTTAACTCCAGCGGAAAGACGAGACGGCCAGATGCTATTTTAGCCTATTTTATCAGATAATTGTTGTACAAGGAAGGCGGCAGATTTAGGTTATAGAGAAGAAAGAAAAATAGAATAGAATGCTCAAGTAAAAAAAGGAAAGGAATTCTTGGTTGGATCAGAAATCCGATTTTATTTTAGCTGCAATAGAGTATGTATAAAGGATCTTCCTATGTTATACTATTCAATTCTTGACAATGAGTGAATTTGATAACTCAGATATTGTTATTCATGATATTGATCCGATTTGATATCATCGAGGTGTAATTCATCCCATTGACCATTGAATTTACAGGCGAAAGGTTTTTCATCTCTATGGGATTCAATCCCGAGTTATTTTGAAGTAAAAAAAGAAAGGATGAGATTATGGAAGTCAATATTCTCGCATTTATTGCTACTGCATTGTTTATTCTAGTTCCTACCGCCTTTTTACTGATAATTTACGTAAAAACAGTAAGTCAAAGCGATTAATTGGAATTTCTTATCTTATACAAATAAAAAAGATTCCAATTCCGTGTCTTAAAATGAAATGAACGACCTCGAATTAACATTATACCGTTAGTATGGTAGAAAGAAATATTCTATATACTTCTTTCTACTATCTAGATATTGTGATTTTAATGGATTCAAGTTGTACCTTATTCTATAAGGATATAACAGGCTTAATTGAATATAGAGAAGCCTACAACTACAATAGGTATCCTGATATTCATATATGTAACGTGCATACCGCCCCAATTCTATTTCAAAGTAAAAGGGGGCCTGCTCGCCCTCATTGTCCATATATAACTCGGATAAGAATTGGTTCAGCGAAATAGAAAAGTTAGGAAGAATTCGGTTGTAATAAATTTTCTATCGTCTGGACCCCTTTTACTTTCGAATCGAAATACAAGCATGGGAATTCTTGAACTATTTGTTTGGTTGAAAGGGCATTATTTCTATATCTTATTCTTCTTCATATATACTAGTCATATCATAGAATACAGAATACATTCCTTCACTTCACGCTTCTAATTTCGAAATAACTCTGTTTTTTTTCTTTTTTTCAATTGCAATTGAAAATATTTTCAAAATTGAATTAATAAATTCATAATAATAAAATAAAGGCTTTGCAGAACGATTTCTAAATTCTAAAAAATGAAGAAAGTTTCATTCCTCAACCCAATTAGCAGTACCCCTATAGTCCACTTCTTCCCCATACTACCAGTGAAAGGGAAAATGTAAAGACTACCATTAAAGCAGCCCAAGCCAGACTTACTATATCCATGTGAATTATGTCCTCTATCTCTTTGAATGAATTATTTCATTATTGTTCACTAATAATAGTGAAATTCTTGTCGAAGAGTCAAAAGGGTATTCGGTAGCAACCCCCGACCCCTTCACGAAAGACTCCCAAAAATCTGCTTGTACCTTATCTTATAAAAAGTTCTTATATGATTTCTGATTTTCTCCTAGAATCGGGGAACATTCTGCGAGGTCTATCAGCAAACCAGAAAAGGGGATTTCGCGTCTTTTCTTTTGTTGATCAGGCGACACCCAGATTTGAACTGGGGAACAGGGATTTGCAGTCCCCCGCCTTACCGCTCGGCCATGTCGCCAAAAGGATATAAAATAGATGCAAATATTCGCCTTTTGTTTGGTTTTGTTTGGGTAGAGGTATTCCTAAACTTCTTTTTTTTATTATTGCACTTGTATCTTGAATCTGAATGCCTTGCCTAAAAGAAACGAAAACTCTCCCTGGGAATTGAATCTGTCCCTTCGATTGATTGTATAGTATCTTAAAACATAAAATAGCTAAAAATCCAAAATCCCTTCTCTTTCTATTGAAACGAAAAATGTGGATTTTCGGTCGCAAAAGCCAGACGAGTTGGAACCCTTAACTGTTGGCTGTAAACTCCCGGACGCCTTTTCTATTTGAATTTCAAACTGCCTTTCCCTAATGGTACTACTGATATAAGACAATAGACAATCCAAATTGATACATAACTAACCGGTCTTGCTTTTTTTTTTCTTTTTCAATAATTGAAATTATAACGGCAACGATGAGTATTTGTAAACCCCAAAATAGAAAACGTTACGCAAATATTGAACCGAGTATCTTCTTTGTAGATGATACCTTTAGGGAATTCGCACGAACGTATCGTGTTTCGATTTTTTCATTGAATAGAAAATCGAAATTTGGATAGAACACGACAGGATAGAATTGGGAGGGGGTGCAGCTAGAAAGAGTTCTACGCTCTCCAGCTATATCCACGTATATTCTAATAAAAGCATACAAGCCTGCTTATTACGCCCTTCAACCGTATTCGTATTCTACTCAAAAATAGGGAAAAATACCTCTCTTCTCTGCGAATCCTTTTTTGAACAGAACAATGGAATCCGCGAATAGGTGCTAAAAAACCCAACTCTATATTGTTTCTGATTATTATGTCTTTATTATCGCCCCGAACAGATTCAATCGCGAATTCATTTATTATTTTTCTGGTATCCCACGGGATTGGATATAGAATATCTCGAAATGGAATCATTTTTTTTTATATTCTATACAAAAAAACTCCATTGGTCTAATCTAAGTGTCTTTTATCAATTCCTTTCCGTTCGTATCTGTTTCAAATTCCATTCCAATTTGAGATTTGAGTATAAAATTCTCTTCATTTCTACGTCCATACGTATTTTATACATTACATGTAGGCGATTGGTTCCAATTTCATGTGATTTAGTAAACAGAATAGAAATTCCATCATTGCTAGATCGATCCATATGATTCGATGCAGAATGAGTCAAAAATGGGATTTTTTGGATAATACGGGGAATTCGAAATGCTTGGCGATAGAAATGAAGGAATGGCTGCAATACCTGGGCTTAATGAGATACAATTTGAAGGATTCTGTAGGTTCGTTGATCAGGGCTTAAGAGAAGAACTTTATAAGTTTCCAACGGTGGAAGGTTTCATAAGAGATTTTATAGATATAGAAGATTTGCTAGATATGGAAGATTTTCCAGATCTAGCAGATTTTCTAGCTGCAGTAGATGAATACTTATTAGAAAAAACTGTAAATGAAGACTTAGAAAAAGACGAAGACGAAGACGTAGAAAAAGACGTAGACGTACACTTTCGATTATTTGCGGAAACATATAAATTGGTCGAACCGTTGATAAAAGAACGAGATGCCGTATATGAATCCCTCACCTATTCTTCTGAATTATATGTATCCGCGGGTTTGATTTGGAAAAGGAAGGGGTATTATATGCAAAAACAGACAATTTTGATTGGAAATATTCCTTTAATGAATTCCCTGGGAATTTTTATAGTAAATGGAATATACAGAATGGTAGTCAATCAAATATTGCAAAGTCCGGGTATCTATTACCGATCAGAATTGGACCATAAAGGATTTTGGGTCTATACCGGCACCATAATATCAGATTGGGGAGGAAGATTAGAATTAGAGATTGATAGAAAAGCACGTATATGGGCTCGCGTAAGTAGGAAACAGAAAATATCTATTCTAGTTCTATCATCGGCTATGGGTTCGAATCTAAGAGAAATTCTAGAGAATGTTTGCTACCCTGAAATTTTCTTGGCTTTTTTGGATGATAAAGAGAAGGAAAAAATGGGGTCAAAAGAAAATGCCATTTTGGAATTTTATCAACAGTTTGTTTGTGTAGATGGAGATCCGGTATTTTCTGATTCCTTATGTAAGGAATTACAAAATCAATTCTTTCGACAAAGGTGTGAATTAGGAAAGATTGGTCGACGAAATATTAACCGGAGACTGAATCTTGATATATCCCAGAATAATACATTTTTGTTACCGCGAGATATCTTGGCAGCCACAGATCATTTGATTGGAATGAAATTTGGAATGGGTACACTTGACGATATGAATCATTTGAAAAATAAACGTATTCGTTCTGTAGCGGATCTCTTACAAGATCAATTCGGATTGGCTCTGATTCGTTTGGAAAAAGTGGTGAGAGGGGCTATAGGCGGAGCAATTAAAGGGAAATTGATACCGACCCCTCAGAATTTTGTAACCTCAACCCCATTCAAAACCACTTATGAATCTTTTTTCGGATTACACCCATTATCTCAAGTTTTGGATGAAACGAATCCATTGACACAAATAGTTCATGGGAGAAAATGGAGTTTTTTGGGTCCTGGTGGATTGACAGGACGAACTGCTAGTTTTCGGATACGAGATATCCATCCTAGCTACTATGGACGCATTTGCACAATTGACACATCTGAAGGAATCAATGTTGGCCTTATTGGATCCTTAGCAATTCATGCGAGAATCGGTCATTTTGGATCTCTAGAAAGCCCATTTTATGAAATCTCCGAGAAATCAAAAAGGGCACGGATACTTTATTTATCATCAAGGAGAGATGAATACTGTATGATAGGGACAGGCAATTCTTTGGCACTTAATGAAGGTTTTCAGGAAGAACAGATTGTTCCGGCTCGATACCGTCAAGAATTCCTGACTATTGCATGGGAACAGGTTCATCTTCGAAGCATTTTTCCCTTCCAATATTTTTCTATTGGAGCTTCTCTCATTCCCTTTATCGAGCATAATGACGCGAATCGGGCTTTAATGAGTTCTAATATGCAACGCCAAGCAGTTGCGCTTTCTCGGTCCGAGAAGTGCATTGTTGGAACTGGTTTGGAAGGCCAGGTGGCTCTAGACTCAGGAGTTCCCCTTATAACGGAACACGCGGGAAAGGTCATTTCTATCCATACTGACAAGATCCTTTTATCGGGCAATGGGGATACTCTAAGCATTCCATTAGTTATGTATCAACGTTCCAACAAAAATACTTGTATACATCAAAAACCCCAGGTTCGACGGGGCAAATGCATGAAAAAGGGACAAATTTTGGCGGACGGTGCCGCTACGGTTGGGGGAGAACTCGCTTTGGGGAAAAACCTATTAGTAGCTTATATGCCATGGGAAGGTTACAATTTTGAAGATGCGGTACTCATTAGTGAGCGTCTGGTATATGAAGATATTTATACTTCTTTTCACATACGGAAATATGAAATTCAGATTCATGTGACAAGCCAAGGCCCCGAAAAGGTCACTAAAAAAATACCGCTACGGGCCCATTTACTACGAAATTTAGACAAAAACGGAGTTGTAATCTTGGGATCTTGGGTAGAAGCGGGCGATATTTTAGTAGGTAAATTAACACCCCAGCTGGCCCAAGACTTATCCCCGGCAGATCAATTCGTAGACGCCGTATTTGGCACTCAGCTAGCCACTTCAAGGGAAACTTGTCTAAAACTACCTAGAGGTGGGAGGGGCCGAGTTATTGATGTGAGATGGATACGTTCTAATCCAAAAAGAGAAAGGATTCGTGTATATATTTCACAGAAACGTGAAATCAAAGTAGGTGATAAAGTCGCCGGAAGACATGGAAATAAAGGGATCATTTCCAAAATTTTGCCTAGACAAGATATGCCTTATTTGCAAGACGGAAAGCCTATTGATATGGTCTTCAACCCATTGGGAGTACCTTCACGAATGAATGTAGGACAGATATTTGAATGCTCGCTCGGGTTGGCGGGGGTTCTGCTAGATAGACATTATCGAGTAGCACCTTTTGATGAGAGATATGAACAAGAGGCTTCGAGAAAACTAGTCTTTTCTGAATTACATGAAGCCAGTAAGCAAACAGGGAATCCTTGGGTATTTGAACCCGAGTATCCGGGAAAAAGCAGAATATTTGATGGAAGAACGGGAGATCCCTTTGAACAACCTGTTATAGTGGGACAGCCCTATATCTTGAAATTAATTCATCAAGTTGATGACAAAATACACGGACGTTCCAATGGTCCTTATGCATCTGTTACACAACAACCCATTAGGGGAAGGGCCAAGCGGGGGGGCCAGCGGGTAGGAGAAATGGAGGTTTGGGCCCTAGAGGGGTTCGGTGTTGCTCATATTTTACAAGAGATGCTTACTTATAAGTCTGATCATCTTAGAACTCGCGACAAAATATTTGATACTACAATCGTTGGAGGAGAAATGCCTAAAGCTGAGGATGCTCCCGAATCCTTTCGATTGCTCGTTCGAGAACTACGCTCTTTGGCCCTAGAACTGAATCATTTCCTTGTATCTGAGAAGAACTTTCAGATGAATAGGAAGGAAGCTTAATCGGAATGAATCGGAATAAATCAGAATTCTTTTTTCTATGATTGATCGGTATAAACATCAACAACTTCAAATTGGATTAGTTTCTCCTCAACAAATAAGCGCTTGGGCCAATAAAACCCTGCCCAATGGAGAGATAGTCGGAGAGGTAACAGAAATCGAGCATGTTGAGTGGGAAACCAATAAGCCAAAAATAGGTGGATTCTTTTGTGAAAGAATTTTTGGACCTATAAAAAGCGGAATTTGTGCTTGTGGACATTATGGCGAATTTGGAGATCAAAAAGAAAAGAGAACATTTTGCGGCGACTGCGGAGTCGAATTTGCGAATTCTCGGATACGAAGATATCAAATGGGCTACATCAAACTGGCATGCCCCGTGACTCATGTGTGGTATTTGAGGCGTCTTCCTAGTTATATCGCGAATCTTTTAGATAAACCTCTTAAAGAACTAGAAGACCTAGTATACTGCGATGTGTGATTTGATCGAAATTCGGATTTTACAGATTTTGAATGAGAAACTGTCACCCTATTCAATCGAATTGGGATGCCCGGATCTGACATGTCTCTTGTGAGGAGGAACATGAAGCTCAGAATTATGGGTCTATTCAATACCCCCCCCAAAAAAAAAGGGAATTGGTCTATGGTCGATTCAGTAACAAAAACAAAAACAAACAAATAGGAATTTGGAGGTGTACCTCGTGAAAAGACTTCTTTCTTTTGTGGAAACCCTGTCTTTTCGTTTTAGAAAGAAATGCAATTCTGTTTATGTTCAAGTAAGCAAATATGTTATGGTTATAGAAGCCTATCCATCGCATATAGGCTTTAAAGAAAGGGCAGCGTGCATAACCGTCGAGGTGAAGTCAGGACCTAAAAGATCAAATGGAACGATATATAGACAAGTCAATTCCTTACGAATTCCAAGGTATTCCTTTAGAGGGATTCATCATTCGAAGGCTAAGTAGACTACTCAAGAATTTCACATTTCATTTATGTCGCTATTTCAATATTTCAAATTGAATTAAAGATAAAGAATTGATAAAATCAAAATAAAAGAACAATGAATCAATGAAATGTTGCTTGTGAGAACTTGAGTAAGGAGTAGTTGGGGGTTTTCTATAATTTGAATTGAAAGCAAGAACTCCTTTATCTTTATTTGGTATAACTACTTGAGCCGGATGAGAGGAAACTTTCACGTCCGGTTTTGAAGGGGGGGAGATCCTATAGGATCCTATCCCAATTTTGCTTTTACTAGGCCTATAGCTAAAAAACCCACTATTTTACGATTACGAGGTTCATTCGAATATGAAACCCAATCCTGGAAAGATAGCATCCCTCCTTTTTTTACTATCGAAGGCTTGCATACATTTCGCGAAATTTCTACTGGAGCAGGCGCTATCCGAGAACAATTGGGCGATCTAGATTTGCGAGTTATTATAGATTCTTCGTTGGCAGAATGGAAAGAATTAGAGGAAGAGGGGCTCACGGGTGATGAGTGGGAAGATCGGAAAATTGAAAGAAGAAAGCGCTTTTTGGTTAGACGCATGGGATTGGCTAAGCATTTTATTCGAACAAATGTAGAACCTGAATGGATGGTTTTATGTCTATTACCAGTTCTTCCCCCGGGGTTGAGACCGGCGGTTCAGATAGGTGAACTTAAACGAATGGGTTCGGATATTAATGACCTTTATGGTAGAGTTCTTTCGCGGAACAATGATCTTCTCGATTTATTAACAATTCAATCTACGCCAGGGGACGTAGTAATGTCTCAGGAGAGATTGGTACAAGAAGCTGTGGATACACTTCTTGATAATGGAATCCGCGGAGAGCCAATAAGGGATGGTCATAATAAGGTTTACAAGTCGTTTACAGATCTAATTGAAGGCAAAGAGGGAAGGTTTCGTGAGACTCTGCTTGGCAAACGAGTCGATTATTCGGGACGCTCTGTCATTGTTGTAGGCCCCTCACTTTCATTACATCAATGTGGATTGCCTCGTGAAATAGCAATAGAGCTTTTCCAGACATTTCTACTGCGCGGTCTAATTAGACAGCACCTTGCTCCGAACCTAGGGACTGCTAAGAGTCAAATTCGGGAAAAAGAACGAATTGTATGGGAAATACTTCAGGAAGTTATGAAGGGTCATCCTGTATTGCTGAATAGAGCACCTACTTTGCATAGATTAGGCATACAGGCCTTCCAACCCATTTTAGTGGAAGGGCGCGCTATTTGTTTACATCCACTCGTTTGTAAAGGATTCAACGCAGACTTCGATGGGGATCAAATGGCCGTTCATGTACCTCTATCCTTGGAGGCTCAGGCAGAGGCTCGTTTACTTATGTTTTCTTATATGAATCTCTTGGCTCCGTCTATTGGGGATCCCATTTGCGTACCAACTCAAGATATGCTTATTGGGCTCTATATCTTAACAAGTGGGAATCGTCGAGGTCTTTGTATAAATAGGTATAATCTGTGGAATCCCAGAAACTGCCAAACTGAGACTGAGAGAATTGACGACAATAACTCTAGGTATATGAAAGGAAAAGAACCCCTTTTTTGTAATTCCTATGATGCAATTGGAGCTTATCGACAGAAAAGAATCCATTTAGACAGCCCCTTTTGGCTCCGGTGGCGACTAGATCAACGCCTTATTGTTTCAAGAGGAGTTCCTGTTGAAGTTCATTATGAATCTTTGGGTACCCATCATGAGATTTACGGACACTTTCTAATAGTAAGAAGTGTAAAAAACGAAATTCTTTGTATATATATTCGAACTACTCTTGGTCATATTCTTCTTTATCGAGAAATTGAAGAAGCTATACAAGGATTTTATCAGGTCTCTTCCTACGGTACCTAA